GAGATCGAAAAGATCTTTTTCCTAAAGTTCTCTTTCGTCCACTTAATATCATACCTCTCCTCAACCAATATTCGATTTCTATCTCATTATTCAATAGTTCAAGTTCAATATTCAAATAAAAAAATAATTAGAATATTCAATATGAATGCCTGTATTTAGGACGTGTGATTAAATATTAATATTAAATAAAAGAATTAAATATAAAAAAAGGGCGAAGGATTCCCATTTCAGTTGTTTTATTCAACGATTGACCAAACGAAAATAGTAATACCATAAATAACAAATTCTATGAACTTAGATCAATCAAATAATAATATTGCTATGCAATGATTTGGACTAACCAATTTGTCCATTTAGATTGGATACATTGGAATAATGATAAAGAAAAAGAAAGAAAAAAAAAAAAAGAATTTACACAAAAACCTAATTCATAAAAAATGGGTTGGTTTGGAGAGGGTAGGTATATGTAATTGAATGGCTATAAACTATAAATAAGTCAACTCTTGTAGATATTTCCATAATTGATTCTCGAATCCGATTGAATCTAAGATGAATGCTTGGTTTACGTTATGGAAGAAAGACACGTATATGTGATATTAGATATTGACTGATTCTATATGAACTAAAGAGATATTTTATTTGCCACCCGCCTCCTATGAATTTTGGCAAGGATTCTAATAACAATAGAAGAATAGAAGCCCTTCCCTTTCCGTCTCCTTGTGACTGTGAATTGACTAAATAAACAGATGAAATTCAGAAAAGGGTGGACGAAAATAAGAGTTCGGAACCAAGAAATGGAAGATCGAAAGTCGTCTGGATTCACAAAGACTCTGTGGATAGAAACAGAAACTAAAAAAAATAGCTCGAATTATTCACTAATACTATTACTTCATAATTTAACTCGAAGTTCTTAGTTACTTCGAAATGCTAGCGACGGAATTATTAAGTCATAATTCGTTGGTTGATTGTATCATTAACCATTTCTTTTTTTGGTACGAGGGAACTTATCATGAATCCACTGATTTCTGCCGCTTCCGTTATTGCTGCTGGGTTGGCTGTAGGGCTTGCTTCTATTGGGCCCGGAGTTGGGCAAGGGACTGCTGCGGGTCAAGCTGTAGAGGGTATCGCGAGACAGCCTGAGGCAGAGGGAAAAATACGAGGTACTCTATTGCTTAGTCTAGCTTTTATGGAAGCTTTAACAATTTATGGACTGGTTGTAGCATTAGCGCTTTTGTTTGCGAATCCTTTTGTTTAATATGAAAAATCCCTATTTTATTGCCTTGAACTAATTCTTTCCTTTTTCGAATTCTATTAAGATTTCGCTCCTACACTTACTTATTCGTTGACAAAATAACCTGTGGGAAGGTTTGATTTGTGGATGAGAGATTAGTATACCCATTCCCTTTCACCCTTCCCCTTCGGAGTCCAGGGGAAACTAAGGATTGCCACAAGGGGGATAGTTCACATAAATCAAATACTATTTTTAATTTCAAATAGGAAATAAATAAAAAAGAGGGGCGAAGTGATACAAAAAGAACTCTATTCGATTTTTTAGTCTATCGATTTAGTCTATAGGAGATCATATGAAAAGTGTAACCGATTCTTTCGTTTCTTTGGGCTATTGGCCATCCGCCGGGAGTTTCGGGTTTAATACCGATATTTTTTCAACAAATCTAATAAATCTAAGTGTAGTGCTTGGTGTATTGATCTTTTTTGGAAAGGGAGTGTGTGCGGGTTGTTTATTTCAAGAATATGTTGGATCCAACCAGCTGTACCTTTTTCGTTATAACTAGAAAGGTGCACGATCTCACGAATGACTTCGGAATAAATTAAGAGATTATGGATAAGAACCATAGCATTTCGTGATTCATTGGTAATTTTTTTTTGATTCTCTATCAACCAATAATGTGTGGCCATTAATATGAATATGGTTAAAGCAAACTGTTTGAAGTCTAGACGCAGCGCGGTACTCTTTCACCCTCTATGTTAATATGGAGATGGTTCAAAATGAATATTTTATGGATAGAGAACACTCCTATTCATAAAATGGGTTTGAACCCTTATTTTTATTGTAAAAATGGGTATTCCCCCTTTTATCCAATGCTGAATCGACGACCTGTGTAGAAGTAAGAAGAGTTTTTTGGATTTGAAGAAAAAAAAAAGAAACAACTTTGTTGACAATTACATATTTTTGTCAGAAGAGTCCTCTGAATATTTTGATTTGGCATTTGTTTATATATTTTTTTGCATATGAAAATATGAACAAACAAAGAAGAGAGGATAGGCTCATTACATTTATAAATTTATAAAAAGATATTAGAATTTTTCTTAAGTAATTGAGTAGGAGAGCCAAATGAGTCGAAAGATTCATGTTTGGTTCGGGAAGGGATTATGGAAGCTTTGGAATAAATGGAAAGATAATCCACTTTCATTAAGCGATTTATTAGATAATCGAAAACGGAGAATCTTGAATACTATTCGAAACTCAGAAGAACTCCGT